AACAATCTGATTTTCGTCGAGAGATAATTAAAGGATCCATGCGTTCCCAAAGGCGTAAAACTGTTATTTGGGAATTTTTTCAAGCAAAAGTACATTCCCCCCTTTTTTTTGATAGAATAGATAAACTTTTTTTGTTTTCGTTTGATATATGGGGGCTAAAAAAAAAAATTCTTAGCAATTTCATGTCGAAAAACAAAAAAAAAAAAATTGATAAAAAAGAAGAAGAGCAATCAAAAATGGAAGAAAAAAGACGGATAGAAATTGCAGAAACTTGGGATAGCTTCCTATTTGCTCAAATAATAAGAGGTTCTCTCTTAGTAACTCAATCTATTCTTAGAAAATATATTATATTACCTTTATTGATAATAATTAAAAATAGCGTCCGTATGTTATTATTTCAAATTCCCGAGTGGTCTGAGGATTTAAAGGATTGGAAACGTGAAATGCATGTTAAATGCACTTATAATGGGGTTCAACTATCCGAAACAGAATTTCCAAGAAACTGGTTAACGGATGGTATTCAAATCAAAATCCTATTTCCTTTTTATCTTAAACCTTGGCATAAATCTAAATTTCAATCATCTCAGAAGGCTCGACTAAAAAAAACAAAAGACAAAAGAGAAAAAAATGATTTTTGTTTTTTAACAGTTTGGGGAATGGAAACCGAACTGCCCTTTGGTTCTGCCCAAAAAAAGCCTTCTTTTTTTGAACCTATTTCTAAAGAATTAAAAAAAAGAATCAAAAAATTAAAAACTAAGCCTTTTCTGGTTTTAAGGATTTTCCAAGAAAGAACAACAATTTGCCTAAAAGTCGCAAAAGAAATTAAAAGCTGGATTCTCAAAAACTTTCTTTTTATAAAAGTAAAAATAAAAAACCTTTCAAAACGAAATCTAATTCCAGTATTTGGCCCGAGAGAAATATTTGAATTAAATGAAACGAAAAAAGATTCAATAATGAGTAATCAGATGATTTTTGAACTATCTGTTCAAAAAAAATCCATGGAGTGGAGAAATTCTTCACTCAGCGAAAACAAAATAAAAAATTTGATTGATAGAATAAAGACAATCAGAAATCAACTAGAAGAAATTTCAAAAGAAAAACAAAACCTAACTAATAGTTGTAACAAACTGCGTTATGATTCTAAAATAATTGAGTCATCAAAAAAAATTTGGCAGACATTCAAAAGAAAAAATACCCGATTAATTCGTAAATCTATTTTTTTTATAAAATTTTGCATCGAACAACTGTCTATAGCTATTTTTCTAGGTATCATTAATATTCCAAGAATTACTACACAACTTTTTTTTGAATCAACAAAAACTATTCTTGATAAATATATTTACAAGAATGAAGAAACTGGAGAAAAAATTAATAAAAAAAAAAATACCATTTATTTTATTTCGACTATCAAAAATTTCATATCCAATAAAAAAAAAATTAGTTATGACCTATGCTCTTTATCACAAGCATATGTATTTTACAAATTATCACAAATTCAAGTTAGTAACTTTTCTAAATTAAAGGCTGTTCTTGAATATAACATATGCATAACCTCCTTTTGTGTTAAGAATAAAATAAAGGATTTTTTTCAAGAACAAGGAATCTTTCATTATGAATTGAAAGATAAAACCTTTTTTAATTCTGAAGTAAATCAATGGAAAAACTGGTTACGAAGTCATTATCAATACAATTTACCTCAGATTGCATGGGCTAGATTAGTAACCCAAAAATGGAAAAAGAAAATAAACCAAGACTCTCTAGTTCTAAATCCAAGTTTAACCAACGAAGATTCATATGAAAAAAATAAATTTGATAATTACAAAAAACAAAATTTTTTTGAGGCCAACTCATTATTAAATCCAAAACATAATTTAAAAAAAGATTATATATATAATCTTTTTTGCTACAAATCTATTCATTCTACAGAAAAAATTTTTGACATGTCTATAGGCATTGCTCTAGATAATTGTTTAGTCTCTTGTTTTCTAGAAAAATATAATATTCAGGGTATAGGGGAAATTCGGCATAGAAAATATTTGGATTGGAGAATTCTCAACTTTTGGTTTACAAAAAAAATAAATATTGAGCCCTGGGTTGATACCAAGAGTAAAAAAAAATATATTAATACTAAAGTTCAGCATTATCAAAGAATTGATAAAATAACTAAGACGGGTCTTGCTAACCAAAAAAGAAACTTTTTTGATTGGATGGGAATGAATGAAGAAATACTAAATCCTCGTATAACAAATTTTGAATTTTTTTTCTTTCCAGAATTTTTCTTATTTTCTAGTACATATAAAATGAAACCGTGGGTCATACCAATCAAATTACTTCTTTTAAATTTTAATGAAAACATAAATGTTAATAAAAAGATCACTCGAAATAAAAAAGGTTTTATACCATCAAATGAAAAAAAATCCCTTCGATTTTATAATCTAAATAACGAAGAAAAAGAATCGGCCGGTCAAGTGGAGCTTGAATCAGATAACGAAAAAAAAACAATTCCTGACTCAGCTCTATCAAACCAAGAAAAAAATATTGAAGAAAATTATGCAGAATCCACGATAAAAAAACGTAAAAATAAAAAACAATACAAAAGCAATACAGAAGCGGAACTTGATTTATTTCTCACAAGATATTCGCGTTTTCAATTGCGATGGAATTGTTTTTTTAATCAAAAAATTCTCAATAATGTAAAAGTATACTGTCTCTTGGTTAGACTAAAAAATCCAAACGAAATCGCGATATCTTCTATTGAAAGAGGAGAGATGAGCCTAGACATTCTAATGATTGAGAAGAATTTCACTTTTGCAAAATTAATGAAAAAAGGAATATTGATTATTGAACCTGTGCGTTTATCTGTACAAAACGATGGACAACTTATTATATATCGAACCATAGGTATTTCATTGGTTCATAAAAATAAACACAAAATAAGTAAAAGATACAAAAAAAAAATTGAAAAATCCATTACAAATACAAAATATCAAAACAAAACTGTAAATAGAAAAAAAAAGAATTATGATTTTTTTGTCCCTGAAAATATTCTATCCCCTAAACGACGTAGAGAATTTCGAATTCTAATTTGTTTCAACTTAAAAAAAAAAAATGCGAGCGATAGAAATTCAAGATTGGATAAGAATATTCAAAACTTGACCACAGTTTTGCATAAAAAGAAAGATCTTGATAAGGATAAAAATAACCTAATTAAATTAAAATCCTTTCTTTGGCCCAATTTTAGATTAGAAGATTTAGCTTGTATGAATTGCTATTGGTTTAATACTACTAACGGAAATCATTTCAGTATGATAAGAATACACATGTATACGCGATTTCCAATTCATTAATGATAGATCCTTTTGACTATATATAATATATAAGTTGCGGTATATGAAAATAACTCTATGCACAAATATGAGGGATTGTTTTATTTCAAATTCAATCTTTATACATGAGATTAATTTAATCAATGACATAGATACCAATTAGAGCGGATCCAGAAATAAATTAACAGAATCCTCCTTTTTTAGATCTAAATTGATATTTTTTTTATAAAATGAAGAATTAATAAGTTGATAATTAAATTAATATCCTTGTACAAAAAAACTACCATTATTATTACTGATCAGTAAAATTCATATATTTCAATTCATATTAAAAAGGGAAGGATTTCTTTTTATGATAAAAAATGCATTCATTTCATTTCAAGAACAAAAAGAAGAAAGCAGGGGATCTGTTGAATTTCAAGTATTCAGTTTCACTAATAAGATACGAAGACTTACTTCACATTTGGAATTGCACAGAAAAGATTATTTATCTCAGCGGGGTCTACGAAAAATTCTGGGAAAACGTCAACGGCTGCTGGCTTATTTGTCAAAAAAAAATAGAGTACGTTATAAAGAATTAATTAATAAGTTGAATATTCGGGAATTAAAAACTCGTTAAATTAAAAAAATTGTGAATTAGTTAATTTTTTAGATCTTGAATTTTTCTTTTTCAGCAAGCTAATTCATGCCAGAACGAATCAAGGAAAAACTTATGAAGAGACCAGTTACAGGAAAAGATCTTATGATAGTCAATATGGGACCTCACCACCCATCCATGCATGGTGTTCTTCGCTTAATTGTTACTCTAGATGGTGAGGATGTTGTTGACTGTGAACCCATATTGGGTTATTTACACAGAGGAATGGAAAAAATTGCAGAAAACCGAGCAATTATACAATATTTACCTTATGTAACGCGATGGGATTATTTAGCTACTATGTTTACAGAAGCAATAACAGTAAATGGACCAGAACAATTAGGAAATATTCAAGTTCCTAAAAGGGCCAGCTATATCAGAGTAATTATGCTGGAATTGAGTCGTATAGCTTCTCATCTGTTATGGCTCGGCCCTTTTATGGCAGATATTGGTGCACAGACTCCTTTTTTCTATATTTTAAGAGAACGCGAATTTGTATATGATCTATTCGAAGCTGCCACCGGTATGAGAATGATGCATAATTTTTTTCGTATTGGAGGAATAGCGGCTGATTTACCTTATGGTTGGATAGATAAATGCTTAGATTTTTGTGATTATTTTTTAACAGAGGTTGTTGAATATCAAAAACTCATTACACGAAATCCTATTTTTTTAGAACGGGTTGAAGGAGTTGGGATTATTGGTGGGGAAGAAGCAATAAATTGGGGTTTATCCGGACCAATGCTACGCGCATCTGGAATACCATGGGATCTTCGTAAAGTTGATCGTTATGAGTCTTACGATGAATTTGAATGGGAAATTCAGTGGCAAAAACAAGGAGATTCATTAGCTCGTTATTTAGTACGACTTAGTGAAATGACAGAATCCATAAAAATGATTCAACAGGCTCTGGAAGGACTTCCGGGGGGCCCCTATGAGAATTTAGAAAGCAGAAGCTTTGATAGAAAAAGGAATCCAGAATGGAATGATTTTGAATATCGATTCATTAGTAAAAAACCTTCTCCTACTTTTGAATTATCGAAACAAGAACTTTATGTAAGAGTTGAAGCTCCAAAAGGGGAATTGGGAATTTTTCTCATAGGAGATCAAAGTGGTTTTCCTTGGAGATGGAAAATCCGACCACCGGGTTTTATTAATTTGCAAATTCTTCCTGAACTAGTTAAAAGAATGAAATTGGCTGATATTATGACGATACTCGGTAGCATAGATATAATTATGGGAGAAGTTGATCGTTAAAATGATAATTTATGCAACAGCAGTCCAAACTATAAATTCTTTTGTTAGATTGGAATCTTTAAAAGAGGTCTATGGACTCATATGGATATTTGTCCCTATATTTTCTCTTATATTGGGAATCATAATAGGTGTACTAGTAATTGTGTGGTTAGAAAGACAAATATCCGCAGGGATACAACAACGTATTGGACCTGAATACGCCGGCCCGTTGGGAATTCTTCAAGCTCTAGCCGACGGGACAAAACTACTTTTCAAAGAAAATCTTCGTCCATCTAGAGGAAATACTCCTTTATTTAGTATTGGACCATCTATAGCAGTTATCTCAATTTTACTAAGTTATTCAGTAATTCCCTTTAGCAATCACCTTGTTTTAGCGGATCTCAATATCGGTATTTTTTTATGGATTGCCATCTCAAGTATTGCTCCTATTGGACTTCTTATGTCAGGATATGGATCAAATAATAAATATTCTTTTTTAGGTGGTCTGCGGGCTGCTGCCCAATCGATTAGTTATGAAATACCATTAACTCTATGTGTTTTATCAATATCTCTACGTGCGATTCGTTGAAACATAAACGTTTATTTTGACTATTACGTTTCTTCTAGACGAATAAGTTAAAAAACGGAATATATATTTCTCTTTGGGGTTAATCTTAATAAAAGGAATTTGATAGTTATATATGAGTGAAAAAAAACTGCTCAGAAATTAGCAGTAAAAAGAAAAATTAAGTCTCATTTCCTATGTACAAAGGTTAAAAAGAAATAAACATAAGCGTAATAATCACTTTACCCCAAGGTTGGTTGATTAGTCATCCTGGCTTGAAGCGGGTTAAAAATATTAACCGTATGACGGACGTTTTCACTATTCAGTTATATAGATTAACATACATGTATTACATACAAAGTGAGCGACAATTAGGTAAAAGTTAGTGGATGGTTAGAAACACCAAAATACACAAAGAATTTGTAATAGAGATTAACCAAATTGAAAAGGATATTTATGCATAACATAAGATAACAAAAAAAAGAAGGTTAATTGGGGCTTGAAATTAGTAGAAATGATCAGACAGTACTCCCCAAGATTCCGATTCAGAGTATGCTCCTATCCACCGATAAATGGAATGACTATCAGAAACGAAATAATCCTTTATTTTTTATAATTTTTTTCTAAAAAAGAAAGAAGATTTATAGGAACGAAACAAGGATATTTTTTTTTCATATATTTCGAAAATCAAATCGAATTTCTGTCATGAATAATAAACTAATAGGATGTCTAATTCTTTTTCGTAATCGAAAATCACGATGAGCTTAAATACCTATTTTTATTTTTACAAGGAGTATTTTATTAAAGGATTAAGTTATTACTCAACAAATAGAAATTCAAATTTGTAAAGGATGAGATGAATTCCGAAGCGCTTTTTTTTATTCTTATAATTTAAGCAGACAGAATTCCATTGGTATAATTCGGGACCCTAGATATATTTCTATTTAATCTCTTTTAGAACACATCATATCCATCTAAATAATACTAATCTGGTCCTTAGATTTATTTATGGCCCCCGAGGAGCCGTATGAGGCGAACACCTCATGTACGGTTTTGTAATAGCGGTGAAAATAGTAATGTTATCACCGACTAGGATTATCTAACAGTTTAAGTACAGTTGATATAGTTGAGGCACAATCAAAATATGGTTTTTGGGGATGGAATTTGTGGCGTCAACCTATAGGTTTTATCATTTTTCTAATTTCTTCCCTAGCGGAATGCGAGAGGTTACCGTTTGATTTACCCGAAGCGGAAGAAGAATTAATAGCAGGTTATCAAACTGAATATTCAGGTATCAAATTTGGTTTATTTTACGTTGCTTCTTATCTAAATCTATTAATTTCCTCATTATTTGTAACAGTTCTATACTTAGGCGGTTGGAATATTTCTATTCCGTATATATCTATTCTGGAACTATTTCAAAGGGATCAAATTTTTGGAACAACAATTGGTATCTTTATTACATTAGCTAAAACTTATTTGTTCTTGTTCATTTCTATCGCAACAAGATGGACTTTACCTAGGCTAAGAATGGATCAACTATTAAATCTTGGATGGAAATTTCTTTTACCTATTTCCCTTGGTAATCTATTATTAACAACTTCTTTCCAACTCTTTTCACTCTAAATTTAAAATGAATCCAACATATTCATTATTTGTTTTAAACAAGAGAAAGAAACAAAGATAAAATTATTCATAGATAATTACAATATGCTTCCTATGATAACCGGGTTCATGAATTATGGTCAACAAACCCTACGAGCTGCAAGATATATTGGTCAAGGTTTCATGATTACCTTATCCCACACAAATCGTTTACCTGTAACTATTCAATATCCCTACGAAAAATTAATAACATCGGAACGTTTCCGCGGTCGAATCCATTTTGAATTTGATAAATGCATTGCTTGTGAAGTATGTGTTCGAGTATGTCCTATAGATCTGCCTGTTGTTGATTGGAAATTGGAAACTAATATTCGAAAAAAACGATTGCTTAATTACAGTATTGATTTTGGAATTTGTATATTTTGTGGTAATTGTGTTGAGTATTGTCCAACAAATTGTTTGTCAATGACTGAAGAATATGAATTTTCAACCTATGATCGTCACGAATTGAATTATAATCAAATAGCTTTGGGTCGTTTACCAATGTCAGTAATTGACGATTACACTATTCGAACAATTTTGAATTCACCTCAAACAAAAAATGGGTAAACCCGTAATTTGATTAAAAAAAAATTCAAAATTTTTGAATTCTATAAAGAATTTAATTAAAAACTTGTATTGTATTTATATAATAATATTAAGTATTAAGGCTCATTCTTTTAATATAATATATTCGTAATTACTTTCTTGAAATAGATAGGTTGAAAATACACTTTAGAATAAAAAAAGAGAAACTGTCTAATAATTGTATCTACATCAATTCATATCCATTAGATTCTAATTTCACTCTATTAGAAACATATTAAAAAAAAATTTCCCGGTTAAATGAATAAGGTCATGAAAAGGATTTCTATTTTTTTCTTATTTTAATAATATAATGGATTTGCCTGGACCAATACATGATTTTCTTTTAGTTTTTCTGGGATCCGGTCTTCTAGTAGGAGGTCTGGGAGTGGTATTACTTCCCAACCCAATATTTTCAGCCTTTTCCTTAGGATTTGTTCTTGTTTGTATATCTTTATTGTATATTCTATCAAATTCCCATTTTGTAGCTGCTGCACAACTCCTTATTTACGTGGGGGCCATAAATATTTTAATCATATTTGCTGTGATGTTCATGAATGATTCAGAATATTCCACAGATTTCAATCTGTGGACCGTTGGGAATGGGATTACTTCGTTGGTTTGTACAACTATTCTTTTTTCATTAATTTCTACTATTCTCGATACGTCATGGTACGGGGTTATTTGGACTACAAGATTAAACCAGATTCTAGAGCAAGATTTAATAAGTAATAGTCAACAAATAGGAATTCATTTATCAACAGATTTTTTTCTTCCATTTGAACTCATTTCAATAATTCTTTTAGTTGCTTTGATAGGTGCAATTTCTGTGGCTCGTCAATAAAAAACGTTCGAATTAGTAAAGACAAAAGAAAACTTTGTGTATGTTATGATATTTTTTTCCGTTCATTCAATTAAATTGGATTGAATACTATTTCAGATTTTAAATATCAATTTTTATACTAGTTTTTATTCGTATTTTTTTGTTATATTCTAGGTGATTGAATCCGGTGAATTATTTTTGATATTGAAATGAATCAAAATTGATAAGGAGTTGCTGAATGATACTCGAACATGTACTTGTTTTGAGTGCCTATTTATTTTTGATTGGTCTTTATGGATTGATCACGAGTCGAAATATGGTTAGGGCTCTTATGTGTCTTGAACTTATACTGAATGCAGTTAATATGAATTTCGTAACATTTTCTGATTTTTTTGATAATTCCCAACTAAAAGGGGATATTTTCTGCATTTTTGTTATAGCAATTGCAGCTGCTGAAGCAGCTATTGGATTAGCTATAGTCTCGTCAATTTATCGTAACAGAAAATCAACTCGCATCAACCAATCGACCTTATTAAATAAGTAGCATAAACAAAATTATAGATTGAAATTTGGATATATAATAGGTTATGACCCACTAGTTTATATTTGTGAAAATCTAAAAAATCAAAGTATTTTAGCCCCATTTTTTTATCAATTGAGCCAGAATTCATTACAAAAATTCTATTAAAGTAAATCATTGCTTCATCTAGTATTTGAATATATCATTCAGTTATAAGTTTACTAGATTGAAAATTTATGACATTCAAAAAACTATCGATCCTATGTCACATTCAGTAAAAATTTATGATACCTGTATAGGATGTACTCAATGTGTTCGAGCATGCCCTACAGACGTATTAGAAATGATACCGTGGGATGGATGTAAAGCTAAGCAAATAGCTTCCGCCCCAAGAACCGAGGACTGTGTTGGTTGTAAGAGATGTGAATCCGCCTGTCCAACGGATTTTTTGAGCGTTCGAGTTTATTTATGGCATGAAACAACTCGAAGTATGGGTCTAGCTTATTGATACGTTACCGAAAACCTCATTTGAATAAATTTGGAATACATTTTATTTTTTTTATTGACAAGTACTCGTACTCAAAAAAGTTCAATTATATTTTTTTATTTATATATTTTTTTTGAGTACGCGTTCTTTGGACCTGGTGTATCTTGTCTTTACCACGAACGATTTTCCTTGGTTAACAATAATTGTTATTTTTCCAATATCTGCTGGTTCGTTAATGTTATTTCTCCCGCATAGGGGAAATAAAGTCAATAAATGGTATACTATATGCATTTGTATCTTAGAACTTCTTCTAACGACCTACACTTTTTGTTATAATTTTAAAATGGACGATCCATTAATTCAACTGTCCGAAGATTATAAATGGATCAATTTTTTTGATTTTTACTGGAGAATGGGAATAGATGGACTTTCTATAGGGACGATTTTACTAACGGGATTTATTACTACTTTAGCGACTTTAGCGGCTTTTCCAGTTACTCGGGATTCCCGATTATTCCATTTCCTGATGTTAGCAATGTACAGCGGTCAAATAGGATCATTTTTTTCTCGGGATCTTCTACTTTTTTTCATCATGTGGGAATTAGAATTAATTCCCGTTTATCTACTTTTATCCATGTGGGGTGGAAAGAAACGTCTGTATTCAGCTACAAAATTTATTTTATACACAGCCGGAAGTTCTCTTTTTTTATTAATAGGAGTTTTAGGTATAAGTTTATATGGTTCGAACGAACCAACATTAAATTTAGAACTCTTAGCTAATAAATCCTATCCTGTCACACTCGAAATACTTTTTTATATTGGATTTCTTATTGCTTTTGCTGTCAAATTGCCGATTATACCGTTACATACTTGGTTACCTGACACCCACGGTGAGGCACATTACAGTACCTGTATGCTTCTCGCCGGAATCTTATTAAAAATGGGAGCATATGGGTTGGTTCGAATCAATATGGAATTATTACCTCACGCCCATTCTATGTTTTCTCCTTGGTTGCTGGTAGTCGGTACAATCCAAATAATTTATGCAGCTTCAACATCTCCCGGTCAACGTAATTTAAAAAAGAGAATAGCCTATTCTTCTATATCTCATATGGGTTTTATAATTATAGGTATTAGTTCTATAACGGATCCTGGACTTAATGGAGCTATTTTACAAATAATCTCTCATGGATTTATTGGCGCTGCACTTTTTTTCTTGGCAGGAACAAGTTATGATAGAATTCGGCTTGTTTATCTTGATGAAATGGGTGGAATGGCTATCTCCATTCCAAAAATATTTACAATGTTCACTATTTTATCGATGGCTTCCCTTGCATTGCCGGGCATGAGTGGTTTTGTTGCAGAATTAATCGTTTTTTTTGGAATCATTACCAGCCAAAAATATTTCTTAATTTCCAAAATTTTCATTATTTTTGTAATGGCAATTGGAATTATATTAACTCCTATATATTTATTATCTATGTCACGCCAAATGTTCTATGGATACAAGTTAATTAATGTCAAAAACTTTTCTTTTTTTGATTCTGGACCCCGAGAGTTATTTCTTTCAATCTCTATTCTTCTACCCATAATTGGTATTGGGATTTATCCTGATTTTGTGCTCTCATTAGCAAGTGACAAGGTCGAATCCATTTTATCTAATTATTTTTATGGATAGTTTTCGGGAAATAAAAAAAAGCATTAAATTAAATTGTAATCAGAAGTCTTTGGTCTTTGTATTATAAGAACCTTTTGAATCATTGTACTACTTGATTCAAAAGGTTCTTGATTATTTACTAAATTAGATTTCTTAACTTATTTCTTAACTTATATGAAGTTAGATATAGATGCTATTCTTTTTTATTTGGATTCCTTTTTTTTTTTTGTTACTGTTTTATTTAATTCGATGTAAATGAACCATAACTATGTAAACCTATTCCTAAAAGATTGACGCCAAAATAGCATATCCAAATTAAAAGAAAACCTATCGAAGCCACAATGGCAGAATTTATACCCCTAACATTCCTATTTGTTTTAATATGTAAATAAATTGCGAATATGGTCCAAGTAATAAATGCCCAAGTTTCTTTTGGATCCCAGTTCCAATATGAACCCCATGTCTCATTAGCCCATACAGCTCCTGAAAGAATGCCGACGGTTAAAAAGATAAATCCAAGACTAATAATACGAAAACTCCAATAATCTAATTGTTCAATCAATTGATACCTATAATAATTTCTAGAAAAACTAAAATTAATGTTTTGTTGTAGTAAAATGGAATTTCTTTCATTTATGTAGTAAAGTACATCAAAAGAAAATAAGTCATTTAGTAAAAAATTTTTTTTTTTATTCTTTTTCCAAAAAGTGGGTCCGCCTTTGCGAAATTTAATCACTAGAAGAGCTATTGATAATAATGATCCGCATAACAGAGCGCCGTAGCCTAATATCATCATACTTACGTGCATCATTAACCACTGGGACTGGAGAGCTGGTACTAATATTGCAGACTGAGACATTTTGTTTAAAAGACCTGAAGTAGCAAAACCCTGAATAAAAATAGCACTTGGCGCAGTTATTGCGTTTAAGTTATTTTTTTGTTTTTTATTAAAATAGGAAACCATATGAATAATTGAAAACGCCCATGAAAGAAAAATTAATGATTCATATAAATTACTTAATGGAAAATGTCCTGAATAAATCCAACGAGTGAATAATAATCCTGTTATACCAAAAAACGTAATTACGATTCCTTTATCTGATGAATCAAAAAATCCTATGATTTCATCTAAATTAACTAATAAACTTAAAAAATAAATTGTCAGTACAATTGAAACGACCGAAAAAGATATATGAGTTAATATATGCTCTAAAATTGAAAAAATCATAAAAAATTTGTTAAAAATTAATAAATTAATACTAGGTTTTACCCGATTTTAGAAAAAAAAGTCGGGTATTTTTTTTCTTATAAAACTTATTTTCTTATAAAACTTATAATATCTCTTTTATAAGATCTTATGCCGCTACTCGGACTCGAACCGAGATGCTCTAGCACTGCTTCCTAAGAGCAGCGTGTCTACCAATTTCACCATAGCGGCAACTTGTTCAAAACAATACTAACAAGTTTTGATTCAATCGTCGAGATTAAAATTTAAATAAAGAAGCCAATTGACTGGAATTTACAATTGATTTAATGAATCAAAACTTGTTTAAATAGGTATTGGGGGTTTTAATTCAATTTTGAATTCAATTAAGATCTTTTTTTTATTTTTTATCTGAGTTATTTGAAATTATTTCAATTTACTTTTTGTCCTTGATATTTTTTTCTAGAATACAATGAAAAATGTAACTAAATTCAAGTAGTTGGGACTTCAACCCAAAGACAAAATTCTAAGTGCTCTTTATCATGTTTTTTTTTCATTTATATGATTAAAAAAAATTATAAATTCAACTTATCAGTTCCATTAATAAAAAAAGGTTTTTTATAAAAATGAAAACTTCTCCAAAATCCTTAGAAAATTTAAATAAAATCAGATTTTCCTAATTGCTCAAGAGAAATGAAAAAAAAAGAATTATCAAAATATTGATTTTGATAATTCTTTTTATATTCTACAAACAGTACAAACATAAGATTTTTTGATCACTTAAAAATCAGATATTATTATTTATTATTATTATCTAATATTCACTTAATTGTGGACAGCTGCTTTTATCAATTTGATTCCAAGTGAAGAATATAATAATTCAGAGAAATAATATATAACGTTAAATTATTGTTTCACTTAAATTAATTTGAAGAACCGCTTGATTTCGCTTAAAGATCTTTTTTTATTATTGCATCAAGGTAGTGTAGTGATGGGGAAAATAAGAATCCCTTTTTTGGAACTAAAAAAATGTGAACCTTTCTTTTTTATCTATATATTTTCTTTCTTTTTTTTTCTCTTTTGGTTCTTATTTTTTTATATGTATTTTAAATTTTTTTTTAAGTTAGGCTAATTCTAATTATTATAGTGTTTTTTATTTATTTTGTTGTACAAAAAAACTTTTGGAATTACCTGTAGAAAGTGATTTCCCTAACGAAAAAGCTTTCAACGATGTCCAATATCCCTTACTTTTCCAAATTTTTTTACGAATACGTTTTTTCGAGATAGAAGTACGTTTTTTTGGAACTGCCATTCAAAAATGAAAAAAAGTTTTTCAGTGGTATAATTGGATGTCAAAGACATTTATTATTCTTTCTTATTCCATATCGAGTTATTTAATTTTATTATATATTATTTTCAAAACAAAAAAGATATTAAAAAGTTTAAAACCCAACTGTTTTTTACTTTTTTTTTATAAAATTTGGTTATTAATTTTTATTTTATTTAACGTTTGAAATCCGTACGAGAGTGCTCATTTAATTAATCTATACTGATAGATTATATTATCAAAAAAATTATGAGATCTCTTCACATCATATGTAAAAAAAATATCGATTATAATAATCTTTCTTGCAAATAAAAAAAGCTCACTTAGTGTACTGGAAGACAATCACTAAATTCCATAATTAAAATTCATTCTTTAATTATTATAAATAATAAAACTCAAATAACTTTTTTTTAGGTAAAGCTTTTTTTATATAATTAATATTAAGTATTTTTTTGTGGTGTAAATCTTTGTTCTATTCTTAATATATGTATATAAATTATTGTAATACGGAATTATAATTCACTTTTTCTGTATCTGCATAAAATCACAATTTTATTTAGTAGTAATAAAAAAAAGACAAATAATTTTTTTATTTTTAACAGTAACTTAGTAATATTATTTAATCACTTCTAATTTTTTGATTTGAATATCTATTTCTTTTCAAAAATTTATGAAGAATTATACTAATTCGAAAAAATTTCTATTTAGGTTTGAAATCGCGTCCTTTTTTATTGTCCCCTTTGAAAAATATATATATACAAACCAGTGAATAAGAAATAATAAATTTAAGAATAAAATAAAAAGGATTTTTTATTTTATGGAACATACATATCAATATTCATGGATCATCCCTTTCATTCCACTTCCAGTACCTATTTTACTAGGAGTTGGACTTTTACTTTTTCCGACCGCAACAAAAAACCTTCGCCGTATGTGGACTTTTCTGAGTATTTTTTTGTTAAGTATAGTTATGCTCTTTTCACTCTATCTATCTATTCAACAAATTTTTGTAAGTTCCATTCATCAAAATGTATGGTCTTGGACCATAAATAATGAATTTTCTTTTGAGTTCGGTTACTTTATTGATCCACTTACTTCTATTATGTCAATATTAATTTCAACTGTTGGTATTTTGGTTCTTATTTATAGTGACAATTATATGTCTCATGATCAAGGATATCTGAGGTTTTTTGCTTATATGGGTTTTTTTAATACTTCAATGTTAGGATTAGTTACTAGTTCTAATTTGATCCAAGTTTATTTTTTTTGGGAATTAGTTGGAATGTGTTCGTATTTATTAATAGGGTTTTGGTTCACACGACCTATTGCAGCGAATGCTTGTCAAAAAGCTTTTGTAACTAATCGTGTAGGGGATTTTGGTTTATTATTAGGAATTTTAGGTCTTTATTGGATAACAGGGAGTTTCGAATTTCAGGATTTGTTCGAAATATTCAATAATTTAATTTTAAATAATAGAGTAAATCTCTTATTCCTTACTTTGTGTGCATTTCTATTATTTGTGGGTCCTATTGCTAAATCCGCACAATTTCCTCTTCATGTATGGTTACCTGATGCCATGGAGGGCCCTACTCCTATTTCGGCTCTTATACATGCTGCTACTATGGTAGCGGCGGGAATTTTTCTGGTAGCTCGTCTTCTTCCTCTTTTTATAGTTATCCCTTCTATAATGTATCTAATATCTTTGATAGGTATAATAACAGTACTCTTAGGAGCCACTTTAGCTCTTGCTCAAAAAGACATTAAGAGAGGTTTAGCCTATTCGACAATGTCTCAACTGGGTTATATGATGTTAGCTCTAGGTATGGGGTCTTATCGATCCGCTTTATTTCATTTGATTACTCATGCTTATTCGAAAGCTTTGTTGTTTTTAGGATCTGGATCCATTATTCATTCAATGGAAGCTATAGTTGGATATTCTCCCGATAAAAGTCAGAATATGATTCTTATGGGTGGTTTGACAAAACATGTGCCGATTACAAAAACGGCCTTTTTAATAGGAACACTTTCTCTTTGTGGTATTCCCCCCCTTGCTTGTTTTTGGTCTAAAGATGAAATTCTTAATGATAGTTTGTTGTTTTCGCCAATTTTTGCAATAATAGCTTGTTCAACAGCGGGATTAACCGCATTTTATATGTTTCGGATTTATTTACTTACTTTTGAAGGACATTTAAACACTTATTTTATAAATTACAGTGGAAAAAAAAGTAGCTCCTTCTATTCAATCTCTTTATGGGGTAAAGAAGAAGAAAAAAAACTTAATAGAAATTTTGGGTTAGTACCATTATTAACAATGAATAATACGAAAAGAGCTTCTGTTTTTTGCAAGAAAACATATAAAATTAGTAATAATGTAAGAAATCAAACTTTTATTACTGTTGAAAATTTTGGACTTAATACAAGAACTTTCTATTATCCCCATGAATCAGACAATACTATTCTATTTCCTATGCTTGTATTGGTTTTATTTACTTTGTTTATTGGAGCCATAGGAATTCCTTTCAATCAAGCAGGAATAGACTTTGATATATTATCAAAATTATTCACGCCGTCGATAAACCTTTTGCATAAAAATTCAGAAAATTTTGTGGATTGGTATGAATTTTTAAGAAATGCAACTTTTTCAGTCAGTATAGCTTTTTTTGGAATATTTATAGCATACTGTTTATATAAGCCTTTTTATTCATCTTTATTAAATTTAACCTTACTTAATTCATTTCAAAAATGGAATTCGAAACGAATTCGTTGGGAAAAACTCATAAATTTTGTATATAATTGGTCATATAATCGTGGTTACATAGATACTTTTTTTAAAACATCTTTAACTGAAAGTATAAGAAGATTAGCAAAACAAACGAATTTTTTTGATAAACGAATCATTGATGGAATTACAAATGGAGTAGGTATTACAAGTTTCTTTGTCGGAGAAGTAACAAAATATATAGGTGGAAGTCGCATCTCTTCTTATCTGTTCTTGTATTTATCCTATGTATTGATTTTTTTAATGATCCTCTTTTTTTTTTATTTTGAAAAATTCTAAATTCGAATTTTCTTTATTTCCATCTAGATTTTCAGAAAAAGTTTTATAGTTATAGTATGTTCGAACGTGGAATTCATCATCCTTATTAATTTTGTCTTTTCCATTCACTCGGATTTCGTCCATTTCATCGATTTTGTCCAGATCCTCCCTTTCTTCCGAAAAAAGAGAAGGAAAAGGAGCTTCTTCGGTGGATACCTCTTGGTCCTGTTTAGTCCCACCCCTTTCTTCCGTTTCTGAGGTTCCTTTTAGTTTCTTAGTAAAAATGGGTGATGGTATTCTGCCTAAATAGTAGACACAGGTAATAAATAAGAGAATACTAAAGATTCGAGCCATAGAATTTCTCAATTCTGACACAAGGAACTTATACTTATTAGATCTAATAAGTACATTAGACCTAATAGAATTATTTTGCTGTATCCAGACTAATACCA